GCCAGCGTAGCTTACTCAAAGCATAACACTGAAGATGTTAAGACGGGCTTTAATAAAGCCTCGCAAGCACAAAAGCATGGTCCCGACTTTTATGTCAGCTGTAGCTAAAATTACACATGCAAGCATCCGCGCCCCCGTGAGGATGCCCTCAAAACCCCATGGTCTAGAGGGGCCGGTATCAGGCACACAACTGTAGCCCAAGACGCCTTGCTTAGCCACACCCCCAAGGGCACCCAGCAGTGATTAATATTAAACATAAGCGAAAGCTTGATTTAGTTATAGCTAAGAGAGCCGGTTAAACTCGTGCCAGCCGCCGCGGTTATACGAGAGGCCCTAGTTGACATCATCGGCGTAAAGCGTGATTACAGGATATTAAAACTAAAGCCAAAAAATCTCAAGGCTGTTATACGTACATATTGAGACTAATAGGCTCTTAAACGAAAGTAGCTTTAAACAAACACTTGGACTTCACGACAGCTGGGAAACAAACTGGGATTAGATACCCCACTATGCCCAGTCGTAAACTTTGATGGTAACATACCTATACCATTCGCCAGGGGACTACGAGCGCATTGCTTAAAACCCAACGGACCTGGCGGTGCCCCGCACTCCACCTAGAGGAGCCTGTTCTATAACCGATACTACCCGTTAAACCTCACCGCTTCTGGCTATGCAGTCTATATACCGCCGTCGCAAGCTCGCCCCATGAGGGAAAAACAGCAAGCAAAATGGGTACAACCCAAAACGTCAGGTCGAGGTGTAGCATATGAAGCGGGAAGAGATGGGCTACATTTTCTGAAAAACAGAATATACGAATTTAACTGTGAAACACATTATTTGAAGGAGGATTTAGCAGTAAAAAGAAATCAGAGCATTCTTTTGAAGCCGGCTCCGGGGCGCGTACACACCGCCCGTCACTCTCTGCTAAACTTCCAAAACGCAACAATAATAAATAAACAAAATGCCACCAGCTCAGCGGAGACAAGTCGTAACACGGTAAGTGTACCGGAAGGTGCACTTGGATCAACCAGGACGTAGCTAAACAGTAAAGCATCCCACTTACGCTGAGAAAATACCTGTGCAAATCAGGCCGTCCTGAGCCACAAAGCTAGCCAAATACTTCACTAAAATGAACACCAATATATACCTGCCCACAGCCCAAAACCCTATAACCAAACCATTTTTCCCCCCTAGTATTGGAGAAAGAAAAGGACCTATGAGCCACAGAAAAAGTACCGCAAGGGAAAGCTGAAAGAGAAGTGAAACAACCCGTCAAAGCACAAAAAAGCAGAGATTAGCACTCGTACCTTTTGCATCATGATCTAGCTAGCAAAATCAGGCAAAGAGAACTTTAGTCTGAAACCCCGAAACTAGACGAGCTACCCCAAGACAGCCTATTAAGGGCAAACCCGTCTCTGTAGCAAAAGAGTGGGAAGAGCTTCGGGTAGGAGTGACAAACCTAACGAGCCTAGTTATAGCTGGTTGCTTAGGAAATGAATTTAGTTCAGCCTCATGGCCTACTTGAATCAAACTCATAAGAACCCCTAAGAATACAAGTTAGCCATAAGAGTTAGTCAAAGGAGGTACAGCTCCTTTGAAAAAGGAAACAACCTTAACAGAAGGGTAAGGATCACATTAACCAAGGCACTCTGCCACAGTGGGCCTAAAAGCAGCCACCTGCACAAAAAGCGTCAAAGCTTAAACAGAACATTAAGCCTATTATCCCGATTACAAATCCCACCCCTCCTGTACTACTAAGCCGCTCTATACAAATATAGAAGCGATAATGCTAGAATGAGTAACAAGAAGGCACGACCTTCTCCCGGCACGCGTGTAAGTCAGATCGGACTCCCCACTGACAATTAAAGAACCCAGTTAAAGAGGGCACCACAGACTAAAAACTACCCAAGAAAACCCTGTGCAACAAATCATTAACCCTACACAGGAGTGCCACCCAAGGAAAGACTAAATGAAGAAAGAAGGAACTCGGCAACAAGGGCCCCGCCTGTTTACCAAAAACATGGCCTCTTGCAAGTCTAGAATAAGAGGTCTAGCCTGCCCAGTGACTAAAAGTTAAACGGCCGCGGTATTTTAACCGTGCTAAGGTAGCGTAATCACTTGTCTTTTAAATGAAGACCCGTATGAAAGGCGTCACGAGGGCTCTACTGTCTCCTTCTTCAGGTCAGTGAAATCGATCTGTTCGTGCAGAAGCGAGCATGCTCCCATAAGACGAGAAGACCCTGTGGAGCTTAAGACACAAGACCACCTGCGCCTAAAAACCTGTCCCACCAAAAGGCCACAAAGCACAGCAATCCTGGTTTAAATGTCTTCGGTTGGGGCGACCATGGGGGATAAAAAAGCCTCCAAGAAGAAACAGGGAGCCGATTAAACCGCCTCCTAAGAGCCAAGAGTCACAACTCTAAGCAACAGAAAACTCTGACTAATAATGACCCGGAATACTTCCGACCAGCGAACCAAGTTACCCCAGGGATAACAGCGCAATCCTTTCCAAGAGCCCCTATCGCCGAAAGGGTTTACGACCTCGATGTTGGATCAGGACATCCTAATGGCGAAAATTCTATTAAGGGTTCGTTTGTTCAACGATTAAAGTCCTACGTGATCTGAGTTCAGACCGGAGCAATCCAGGTCGGTTTCTATCTATGCTATTACTCTTCCTAGTACGAAAGGACCGGAAGAAGTGGAGCCTCTACTCAAAGCACGCCCCACCTTCACCTAATGAAAACAACTAAAATAGCAAGAAGGAATAAAACCAAGCCAGAGACAATGGCGCTGAGATGGCAGAGCATGGTAATGCAAAAGACCTAAGCTCTTTTATTCAGAGGTTCAACTCCTCTTCTTAGCTACACCATGAACAAATGAACTACCCTGGTCCTCAGCCCACTCCTATGCATCATCCCAGTACTACTAGCCGTAGCCTTCCTAACCCTCCTAGAACGAAAAATCTTAGGATACATGCAACTCCGAAAGGGCCCTAACGTAGTAGGACCATATGGCCTCCTACAACCAATTGCAGACGGAATCAAACTATTTATCAAAGAACCTGTACGACCCTATGCAGCCTCCCCCATTCTATTTATCGCCGCCCCAATACTGGCCCTAACCTTAGCCCTAGCCCTGTGAATCCCAATACCAATACCACACCCCATCACGGACCTTAACCTAGGGGTCTTATTTATCCTAGCCATCTCCAGCCTAGCAGTCTATTCAACTCTAGGCTCAGGCTGAGCATCCAATTCAAAGTATGCCTTGATTGGAGCACTACGAGCTGTGGCACAAACTATCTCATACGAAGTTAGCCTAGGACTAATTCTGCTCTCCACAATCATTTTAGCCGGCGGATTTACACTACACACCTTTAACGTAGCCCAAGAAAGCACCTGACTCTTGGCTCCAAGCTGACCGCTAGCAGCCATGTGATATATCTCCACGCTAGCAGAGACTAACCGAGCCCCATTTGACCTCACAGAGGGAGAATCAGAGCTAGTCTCTGGATTTAATGTAGAGTACGCAGGAGGCCCATTTGCCCTATTCTTCCTGGCCGAATACGCCAACATTTTATTAATAAACACACTATCCTCTGTCCTATTCCTCGGGGCCTTCCACTCCCCCCTATTACCAGAAATTACAACCCTCAACCTAATAACAAAAGCCTCCCTCCTCTCAGTGTTGTTTCTGTGAGTACGAGCCTCATACCCTCGCTTCCGATACGACCAGTTAATGCACCTGGTATGAAAAAACTTCCTCCCTCTTACCCTTGCCCTGCTCCTATGACACATGGCCCTTCCACTGGCACTAGCAGGCCTTCCCCCACAAACCTAAAGGAAGCGTACCTGAATGCTTAAGGACCACTTTGATAGGGTGGGTCATAGGGGTTCAAGTCCCCTCGTTTCCTTAGAAAAATGGGACTCGAACCCATCCTAAGGAGATCAAAACTCCTTGTGCTTCCAATACACCATCTTCTAGTAGGGTCAGCTAAACAAGCTTTCGGGCCCATGCCCCGAAAATGTGGGTTAAACCCCCTCCTCTGCTAAATGAGTCCGTACCTCCCCGCGATTCTTCTATCAAGTCTAGGAATAGGCACACTATTAACGTTTGCCAGCTCTCACTGATTACTAGCCTGAATAGGCTTAGAAATCAGCACAATCGCCATCCTCCCACTAATGACGCAGCAACACCACCCCCGAGCAATTGAAGCTGCAACAAAATACTTCTTAACACAAGCAACAGCCGCAGCAGTAATCCTATTCGCCAGCACAGCCAATGCCTGAGCACTAGGAGACTGAAATATTAGCCAAACCTCTCACCCTCTAGCCGTCACTATCATTCTTCTAGCCCTAGCTCTAAAAATTGGCCTCGCCCCAATACACCTTTGATTGCCAGAAGTGCTCCAAGGCCTAGACCTTACAACAGGCCTAATTCTATCAACCTGACAAAAACTCGCCCCATTCGCCCTAATCTACCAAATCGCCCCACACACTAACCCAACCCTGCTAATTTCACTAGGCGTCCTCTCTGCCCTAGTTGGAGGATGAGGGGGACTAAACCAAACCCAACTACGAAAACTAATGGCTTTCTCAACCATCGGCCACTGAGGCTGAGTAATCATCATCCTACACTTCTCACCCTCCCTAGCACTACTCAATGTAGTCATCTACATCGCCATGACCACAGCAATATTCCTATCCCTCAAAGGCATGGCTGCCACAAAAATCAACTCACTAGCCATAGCCTGACCAAAAGCCCCAATCCTCACGTTGCTAGCCATACTCTGCCTACTGTCACTAGGAGGCCTCCCCCCTCTGACAGGATTCATACCAAAATGACTAATCCTGCAAGAACTAATAAAGCAAGACCTTACAGTTGTAGCCGTAACCATAGCAATAAGCGCACTCCTAAGCCTATTCTTCTACCTACGACTATGCTACGCCATAGCACTAACAATCTCCCCCAACACAGCCAACACAGCTGCACCATGACGACTTAAGTCGACCCTAATAATCCTCCCTCTCGCCGCAACAATCATCCTAGCCCTCATACTTCTACCCATCACACCAACCACTGTAGCCCTGCTATCCTAGAGACTTAGGATAAATAGACCAAAAGCCTTCAAAGCTTTAAGCAGGAGTTAAAATCTCCTAGTCCCTAATAAGACTTACAGGATTCTATCCTACATCATCTGAATGCAACTCAGACGCTTTTATTAAGCTAAAGCCTTTCTAGATAGGAAGGCCTCGAACCTACAAACTCTTAGTTAACAGCTAAGCGCTCCAACCAACGAGCTTCTATCTACCTTCCTCCCGCCGTAACGGAGTGAGACGGGAGGAAGCCCCGGTAGGTCCTTAGCCTACTCCTTCAGACTTGCAATCTGACATGACCGTCACTGCAGGGCTTGGCAAGAAGAGGAATCTAACCTCTGTATGAGGGGCTACAATCCTCCGCTTAAACACTCAGCCACCCTACCTGTGACAATTACTCGCTGATTTTTCTCAACTAACCACAAAGACATCGGAACCCTATACCTAGTGTTTGGCGCCTGGGCTGGGATAGTTGGCACTGCCCTTAGCCTTCTAATCCGCGCAGAGCTAAGCCAGCCAGGGTCTCTGCTTGGCGATGACCAAATCTACAATGTCCTCGTAACAGCGCATGCCTTCGTAATAATCTTCTTCATAGTTATACCAATCATAATCGGAGGTTTTGGCAACTGACTAGTTCCCCTAATAATTGGTGCTCCTGACATAGCATTCCCACGAATAAACAACATGAGCTTCTGACTACTACCCCCCTCCTTCCTGCTTCTACTGGCCTCCTCTGGCGTGGAGGCCGGGGCTGGGACGGGATGAACAGTCTATCCTCCTTTAGCAGGCAACCTAGCTCATGCTGGCGCATCAGTAGACTTAACCATCTTTTCGCTCCACCTAGCGGGGGTCTCATCAATCCTCGGAGCAATCAACTTCATTACTACAATCATTAATATAAAACCCCCAGCTACTACCCAGTACCAAACACCCCTTTTTGTTTGGTCAGTTCTAGTAACTGCCATCCTCCTGCTTCTATCCCTGCCAGTCCTAGCTGCAGGTATCACTATGCTCCTAACAGACCGCAACCTAAACACCACATTCTTTGACCCCGCTGGCGGAGGGGACCCAATCCTATATCAACACCTATTCTGATTCTTCGGCCATCCTGAAGTGTACATCCTGATTCTACCAGGATTCGGGATAATCTCCCACATTGTGGCATACTACTCCGGCAAAAAAGAACCTTTCGGGTACATGGGAATAGTTTGAGCTATGATAGCCATCGGCCTCCTAGGTTTCATCGTCTGAGCCCACCACATATTCACAGTGGGAATGGATGTGGACACCCGTGCTTATTTTACATCTGCTACAATAATTATCGCAATCCCAACGGGTGTTAAAGTATTCAGCTGACTAGCCACTCTTTACGGCGGGTCAATCAAATGGGAAGCACCATTCTTGTGGGCCCTGGGCTTTATCTTTTTATTTACAGTAGGCGGTCTGACCGGCATTATCTTAGCCAACTCATCCCTAGACATTGTCCTTCACGACACCTACTACGTAGTGGCTCACTTCCACTATGTCCTATCGATGGGAGCAGTCTTCGCAATTATAGGTGGCTTTGTCCACTGATTTCCCCTATTCTCAGGATACACCCTCCACAGCACATGAACAAAGATCCACTTCGGAGTGATATTCATCGGAGTAAACCTAACCTTCTTCCCCCAGCATTTCCTGGGCCTAGCCGGCATGCCGCGACGATACTCTGACTACCCAGACGCCTACACCCTATGAAATGTAACCTCATCCATTGGCTCATTAGTATCCCTAGTAGCTGTCGCAATATTCCTATTCATTCTCTGAGAAGCATTTGCGGCCAAACGAGAAGTTCGAGCCACAGAACTAACTCCCACAAATGCTGAATGACTTCACGGCTGCCCTCCCCCCTACCACACATTTGAAGAGCCAGCCTTCGTCCAATCCCAACCGTAACTAGCTGAGAGAGGAAGGAATCGAACCTCCATCTGCTGGTTTCAAGCCAGCCACAAAACCACTCTGTCACTCTCTTGGAGGCACTAGTAAACCAAATTATATCGCCTTGTCAAGGCGAAGTCGCAAGTTAAAATCCTGCGTACCTCACAATGGCCTCGCCCCTACAACTAGGATTCCAAGACGCAGCATCCCCCGTTATAGAAGAACTCGTTCACTTCCATGACCACGCCTTAATGGTGGTCTTCCTAATCAGCAGTTTCGTTCTTTACATTATTATTACGCTAGTGATAACAAAACTTACAAACAAGCACGCCCACGACTCACAAGAAATCGAAATCGTTTGAACAATTTTACCAGCAATCATCCTTATTGTGGTAGCCCTACCATCGCTCCGAATTCTCTACCTTATAGATGAGATCAACAGCCCCCACTTAACAGTAAAAGCCATTGGACACCAATGATACTGAAGCTATGAATACACCGACTACAAAGACTTAGCCTTTGATTCATACATGATCCCCACACAAGACCTGACCCCGGGCCAGTTTCGCCTGCTGGAAGTTGACCATCGAATAGTAGTCCCCACCGGGTCCCCAGTTCGTGTTCTAATTACAGCTGAAGACGTCCTCCACTCATGAGCCGTGCCCGCTCTTGGCGTTAAGATAGATGCAGTGCCAGGACGACTTAACCAGACTACATTTGTCATTTCCCGCCCCGGAATTTATTACGGACAATGCTCCGAGATCTGTGGTGCAAACCACAGCTTTATACCAGTCGCTGTAGAAGCAGTCCCCCTAAATCACTTCGAAAACTGATCAACCACCATACTGGAGGCCAACTCACTAAGAAGCTAAACCGGGACCAGCACTAGCCTTTTAAGCTAGAGATTGGCGGACCCCACCCGCCCTTGGTGGCATGCCCCAACTTAATCCAGCCCCATGGTTACTAGTTATGCTATTCTCATGACTTGTGCTCCTAACAGTAATCCCTCCAAAAATCACGAGTCTCTACTTCATAAATGAACCACTTTCTCAGGCCATTAAAAAGCACCCTCTAATGACCTGAAACTGACCATGATCTCAAGCTTTTTCGACCAATTTTCGCTCACCGTCTTTATAGGCATTCCACTAATCACCCTGGCACTCGCCCTTCCATGAATCCTCTACCCAGTCCCACAAAATCGCTGCTTAGACAGTCGCCTTCTCACACTGCAAGCCTGGGCTATCCGTCAATTCACGCACCAGCTATTCACTCCAATCAACCCAAATGGCCACAAATGGGCCCTCCTCCTGGCCTCCTTCCTAGTATTCTTAGTCACACTCAACTTACTCGGAATTCTTCCATATACCTTCACTCCGACAACCCAGCTATCCATAAACATAGGCTTTGCAGTTCCCCTATGATTAGCAACTGTGCTCATCGGAGTTCGCCACCAACCCACCCATACTATAGCACACCTCCTCCCAGTAGGAACCCCTGTCCCCCTCATCCCCGTCCTCATTCTTATCGAAACAATTAGCTTATTTATTCGACCGATCGCTCTCGGAGTTCGACTGACCGCCAACCTTACAGCAGGCCACCTGCTAATTCAACTTATCAGCACAGCAGCCTTCTACTTATGCTTTATTATGCCGGCTATCTCAGCTCTAACTATAATTCTCCTCCTTCTCCTGTCTATCCTAGAATTAGCCGTCGCAATAATCCAGGCCTATGTCTTTGTGCTCCTAGTGAGCCTCTACCTACAAGAATCTGTCTAATGGCCCGCCAAGCTCACGCATACCACATAGTTGATCCAAGCCCCTGACCTTTGACTGGGGCAACCGCCGCTCTCCTGCTTACATCAGGCCTCGCAGTATGATTCCACTACCACTCCACCACCCTCCTGACGCTAGGGCTAGCTCTAATGCTCCTTACCATGTATCAATGGTGACGAGACATTGTCCGAGAAAGCACCTATATAGGCCACCACACGCCCCCAGTACAAAAAGGCCTTCGGTACGGCATGATCTTATTCATCACGTCAGAGATCTTCTTCTTCCTTGGCTTTTTCTGGGCCTTCTTCCACTCAAGCCTTGCTCCAACCCCCGAACTCGGAGGTTGCTGACCCCCGACAGGTGTCACCCCCCTTGATCCCTTTGAAGTCCCCCTGCTCAACACAGCAGTGCTCCTTGCCTCCGGCGTAACAGTGACCTGGGCTCACCACACTCTAATAGAAGGCCAACGAAAAGAAGTAACCCTATCCCTAGCGCTAACTATCCTACTTGGCTGCTACTTTACAACCTTGCAGGCCATAGAGTACTATGAGGCCCCCTTTACTATTGCCGACGGTGTCTATGGCTCAACCTTCTTCGTAGCAACAGGCTTCCATGGCCTACATGTAATCATCGGCACAACATTCCTGGCAATCTGTCTTCTTCGACAAATCAAATATCACTTCACCTCCCAACACCACTTCGGGTTTGAAGCCGCAGCCTGGTACTGACACTTCGTCGACGTAGTCTGGCTATTTCTTTACGTCTCAATCTACTGATGAGGCTCATAATCTTTCTAGTATGAAAATCAGTACAAGTGACTTCCAATCACTCAGTCTTGGCTAAAATCCAAGGAAGGATAGTGAACTTAATTGTCTCCGCCCTACTCATCGCAGCCCTTCTGACAGCCCTTCTGGCAACAATTTCATTCTGAATCCCACAAACCAACCCAGACCCCGAGAAGCTATCACCATACGAATGCGGCTTTGACCCCCTAAGCTCAGCCCGATTACCCTTCTCTCTCCGCTTCTTCCTAGTAGCCATCTTGTTCCTCCTCTTCGATCTAGAAATCGCACTATTACTTCCCCTCCCCTGAGGGGACCAGCTCATCTCCCCTATTCAAACCTTCATATGGGCCTCAGCTATCCTTGCCCTACTAACACTAGGCCTGGTATATGAATGAATTCAAGGAGGCCTAGAATGGGCTGAATAGACAGTTAGTCCAAAGCATAGACCTCTGACTTCGGCTCAGAAGATTGTGGTTCGAGTCCACAGCCGTCTTATGACGCCCCTCCACTTTAGCTTCAGCTCAGCCTTCACACTAGGACTCATAGGTCTGACCTTCCACCGCACACACCTCCTATCTGCACTCCTCTGCCTGGAGGGAATAATACTATCACTTTTCATCGCCCTATCTCTGTGATCACTGCAACTGGAAATTACCACATTTTCAGCAGCTCCAATACTACTTCTTGCCTTTTCGGCGTGCGAGGCAAGCGTGGGCCTGGCACTACTCGTCGCAACAGCACGAACCCATGGGACAGACCACCTACGAAATCTCAACTTACTACAATGCTAAAAATCCTAATTCCTACCTTAATACTAATCCCAACAACATGACTGGTACCAAAACCATGACTATGAACCACAACTACCGCCCAAAGCTTCCTTATCGCACTTCTAAGCTTCAGCTGATTTAACCACGCCTCCGAAACGGGATGATCTTCCCCAAGCCCATACCTAGCCACAGACCCCTTATCTACCCCCCTCCTGGCCCTCACCTGCTGACTCCTACCCCTCATGATATTAGCCAGCCAAAATCAGACCATTACAGAACCCATCGCCCGACAACGAAGCTATATTACCCTCATAGTCCTTCTCCAAACTCTTCTTATTATGGCCTTCGGAGCCACTGAAATCACCATATTTTATATTATATTTGAGGCAACCCTGATCCCCACCCTGGCCATCATCACACGATGAGGAAACCAAGCAGAGCGACTCAGTGCTGGCATCTACTTCCTATTTTACACCCTATCCAGCTCCCTCCCTCTTTTAATCGCTCTTTTAGTAACACATAAAGACACAGGCACACTATCAATACTAATTATACAATACATCAAGTCCACGGAGCTCTCATCCTGAGGGGACAAAATCTGATGGGCCAGCTGCATACTGGCCTTCTTAGTAAAAATGCCCCTATATGGAGTTCACCTTTGACTCCCCAAAGCCCACGTAGAAGCGCCCATCGCTGGCTCAATAATCCTAGCAGCAATTCTCCTTAAACTTGGTGGATATGGTATGGCCCGAATTACAGTCATACTAGACCCCCTAACTAAGGAGCTAGCTTACCCCTTCATCATTCTTGCCCTATGAGGCATCATCATGACGGGCTCAATTTGCCTCCGACAAACCGACCTAAAAGCTATAATTGCCTATTCATCAGTCAGTCACATAGGACTTGTCGCAAGCGGCATCCTCATTCAAACCCCGTGAGGCTTCACAGGGGCTATCACCCTAATAATCGCTCATGGCCTAGTTTCATCTGCCCTATTCTGCTTGGCCAACACAAACTATGAACGAACCCATAGCCGAACCTTATTACTAGCCCGAGGGCTACAAATAATCCTCCCTCTCATAGCAACGTGGTGATTTATCGCCAGCCTGGCCAACCTTGCTCTTCCCCCCCTCCCCAACCTCCTAGGAGAGCTAGCAATCATCACTGCTTTATTCAACTGATCCCCCTGAACTATCACTCTAACGGGGCTAGGAGTCTTAATCACAGCTGGATACACCCTCTTCATATTCCTGTTAACCCAACGAGGACCCACCCCATTACACACCATTTCACTCCCTCCCTCCTATACACGAGAGCACCTTCTTATGACTCTCCATCTCATTCCCGTCCTTCTACTGATCTTCAAGCCCGAACTTATCTGAGGGGCCTGCTACTGCAGTTGTAGTTTAAACTAAAACACTAGACTGTGATTCTAGAATCGAGAGTTAAAACCTTTCCATCTGCTAAGAGAGGCCGGCAGCACTAAGGACTGCTACTCCTTAAGTCCCATGGTTCAAGTCCATGGCTCCCTTGGCCCCTAAAGGATAACAGCCATCCATCGGTCTTAGGAACCGAAAACTCTTGGTGCAACTCCAAGTAGCGGCTATGCTCCCATCGACCCTAGTTTTCAACTCCGCCTTCTTGGTCATCTTCATAATCCTGACTTTCCCAGTCCTCAACACCTTCTCCCCCCGTCCAGCCAAAAAAAACTGAGCCACGACTCACGTAAAAACAGCAGTCCAATGAGCATTTTTCATCAGCCTTATCCCACTGGCCATCTTCCTAGACCAGGGAGTTGAGATCATCACAACCAACCTTCACTGAATTAATACAGCAGCCTTTGACATTAACACCAGCTTCAAATTCGACTTCTACTCAATTATCTTCGTACCAGTCGCCCTATACGTAACCTGATCTATCCTAGAATTTGCCTCCTGATACATACACGAGGACCCTCACATAAACCGCTTCTTCAAGTACCTCCTTCTATTCTTAATCGCAATAATCATTTTAGTAACAGCCAATAACATACTTCAACTCTTCGTCGGCTGAGAGGGTGTCGGAATCATATCTTTCCTCCTCATCGGCTGATGGCACGGACGAGCAGATGCTAATACTGCCGCGCTCCAGGCCGTAGTCTACAACCGAGTGGGAGACATTGGACTAATCCTAACCATAGCCTGATCAGCTATGCACCTAAACTCCTGAGAACTACAACAAATATTCATTACAGCTAAAGAAACAGACCTGACCCTCCCTCTTATGGGTCTCGTCCTAGCAGCAACAGGCAAGTCTGCCCAATTCGGGCTTCACCCCTGACTCCCTTCCGCCATGGAAGGTCCAACGCCAGTATCTGCCCTACTGCACTCCAGCACGATGGTTGTTGCGGGCATCTTCCTCCTAATCCGCCTTCACCCCCTAATGGAGGGCAACCAAACGGCCCTAACAGCGTGCCTCTGCCTAGGAGCACTAACCACTTTCTTCACAGCAACTTGTGCTTTAACCCAAAACGATGTCAAAAAAATCATTGCCTTCTCCACATCCAGTCAACTAGGGCTAATAATAGTTACTATTGGCCTCAACCAACCACAACTAGCCTTTCTACACATCTGTACCCACGCCTTCTTTAAAGCCATACTATTCCTATGCTCAGGGTCAATCATCCACAGCCTAACTGACGAACAAGACATTCGCAAAATAGGGGGCCTCCACCACCTCCTACCCTTTACAACCTCCTCCCTAACACTTGGCAGCCTTGCACTAACAGGAACCCCATTTCTGGCCGGATTCTTTTCAAAAGACGCAATTATTGAGGCCCTAAACACGTCACACCTTAACGCCTGAGCCCTCGCCCTTACACTCCTGGCCACATCTTTCACTGCAGTTTACAGCTTCCGAGTAGTTTTCTTTACATCAATACACCACCCCCGATTTCCCCCACTCACCCCAATCAATGAAAATACCCCAACCGTGATTAACCCGATCAAACGGCTAGCCTGAGGAAGTATTTTTGCCGGATTTTTAATCACCTCCAACCTTACACCAACTAAAACCCAAATCATAACCATAGCCCCTCTTCTAAAACTAAGCGCCCTCATCATCTCCCTCACAGGCCTGCTAGTGGCCATAGAGCTGGCCAATCTGACAAACAAACAATTCAAAGCTACACCAACAATTCCCCTTCACAACTTCTCTAACATGCTTGGCTACTTCCCCATAATTATCCACCGCCTAGTCCCTAAAACAAACCTCATCCTAGGACAAACCATGGCCTCCCAACTAATAGATCAAACATGACTTGAAAAAATCGGACCCAAAGGAATTGCCCTAAAACAAATCCCAATAATCAAAATCATCAATAACGCTCAACAAGGCCTAATCAAAACCTATCTAACAATTTTCTTCCTAACAACCGCCCTCACCACCTCCCTTGTTGCAATTCTCTAAACAGCCCGTAATGCACCTCGAGCCAAGCCCCGAGTCAACTCTAACACTACAAACAGCGTCAACAGTAACATTCAACCACAAACCATCAGCATCCACCCACCTATAGAATATATCAAGGCCACACCCCCAAAATCCCCTCGTAGCGAAGAAAACTCCTTCAACTCGTCCACAACCACCCAAACCCCGCTATACCACCCCTCAGAAAAATAAGCCCCAACACACACCACTCCTAGAACATACACAAGCACATAACTAAGAACAGACAAGTCAAACCAAGACTCCGGATAAGGCTCCGCAGCTAAAGCCGCAGAGTAAGCAAACACCACCAACATCCCACCAAGATAAATTATGAACAGGACTAGGGACAAAAATGACCCACCATGCCAAACCAAAATACAACAACCAACCGCTGCAACTAAGACCAGCCCCAAAGCGGCATAGTACGGAGCCGGATTAGAAGCAACTGCAATCAGCCCTAAAACTAATAATACCATCAATAAAACCATTATATAAAACATAGATTCTACCTGGAGTCTAACCAAGACCTGTGGTCTGAAAAACCACCGTTGCATTCAACTATAGAAACTAATGGCCAGCCTCCGAAAAACACACCCAATCGCCAAAATTGTAAACGACGCCCTCATTGACCTCCCTGCTCCATCCAACATCTCCGCCTGATGAAACTTCGGCTCCCTCCTGGGCCTCTGCCTAGTGGTCCAAATCCTCACTGGCCTATTTTTAGCTATACACTACACCGCTGACGTCTCAACTGCCTTCTCCTCTGTGGCCCACATCTGCCGAGACGTTAACTATGGCTGACTAATCCGTAACCTCCACGCAAACGGCGCCTCACTATTCTTCATCTGCATCTACCTACACGTAGCACGAGGCCTATACTACGGCTCCTACCTATACAAGGAAACCTGAAACATCGGGGTAATCTTACTACTCCTCGTCATAATAACAGCCTTTGTAGGATATGTCCTCCCCTGAGGACAGATATCATTCTGAGGGGCAACCGTAATCACCAACCTCCTATCTGCAATCCCGTACATCGGAGACGACCTAGTCCAGTGGATCTGAGGGGGCTTCTCCGTAGATAACGCAACACTAACCCGATTCTTCACCTTCCACTTCCTACTCCCCTTCGCAATCGCTGCCGTGACCATAATACACCTCCTATTCTTACACGAAACAGGGTCTAACAACCCCGCAGGCCTGAACTCGGACGCAGACAAGGTCCCCTTCCACCCATACTTCTCCTACAAAGACCTTCTGGGCTTCTTAGCCATACTTCTAATTCTCACTTCCATTGCTCTCTTTTCCCCAAACCTTCTAGGGGACCCAGAAAACTTTACACCCGCCAATCCACTAGTGACACCCCCACATATCAAGCCAGAGTGATACTTCTTATTTGCATATGCCATTCTACGCTCCATCCCCAATAAACTTGGCGGTGTCTTAGCCCTGCTACTATCCATCCTAATCCTTATAGTAGTCCCCATCCTCCACACATCCAACATAAAAGGGGTAACCTTTCGTCCCCTGTCCCAACTCCTATTCTGATCACTGGTAGCAGATATACTCGTCCTCACATGAATTGGTGGCATGCCAGTAGAACACCCCTACATCCTCATTGGACAAGCTGCATCCATCCTCTACTTTGCAATCTTCCTCATCCTCTTCCCCCTCGTAGGCTTACTAGAAAACAAAATACTCCAATTCGAATGCCCCAGTAGCTTAATTTCAAAGCACCGGCTTTGTAACCCGGAGACTGAAGGTTAAACTCCCTCCTGGTGCTCAGAGGAAGGAGACTTCAACTCCTATCCTTAACTCCCAAAGCTAAGATCTTTTTTAAACTACCCCCTGCGCTATGTACTCTTACATTTATGTAATTGCATGCGTATTGGCTGTGGTTATATGTCTGTATATGCACTAGTACATATTATGCATAATTATACATAAACATGAACTCGATAATTCCAATGTAGTGAAATTACCTAAGAGTCCGTGGAAGTTAACATTAATAGATATTCCCCATTTACGAATGAGAGACCAGCAACCGTTGGTTTAAATATTAACGTTTCTTGAAAGGTCAGGGACAATTATCGTGGGGGTTACACAACTGAACTATTACTGGCATTGGCTCCTTTTTCAGGAACATAATTGCAATTTTCCATCCTAATTGCTTTCTAAAGCGCATTGACTAGTTGTGTTAACCTTTTTCTCACACGCACCCAACTACCATAAAATTAAGCGCATTTGGTATTTTCTCTTTTTGGGGTAAATCTCATCTTGCATGTGGACTGGTATCCTAAGGTTTACTTTAAGGTAGAACATTTAGTTGCCTGTATGGGTAATGATAATTCATGATTGAAAGACATAACTCAAGAATCGCATTATTCTCTATCAGGTGCATAGAACTAATTACCCCCTGAATGCCAGAGATCCTCTTTTCCGCTTCTTCGGCGTTAAACCCCCCTACCCCCCAACGTCCTAGAAACCCTGTGTATTCCTGTCAAACCCCTAAACCAGGAGGGCCAGAACGCCAACACCCCCGCCCCGCGTGGTGTCTTTCTGCATCAACTAAAAATTACAAAGGAAATCCTCGACATTCAACGCCGACGTCCTAAATATCCTATGTAGTATTACCAATTATTATTTATATATATATATATATATATATAATGTATATTACATCAACTAAAAATTACAAAGGAAATCCTCGACATTCAACGCCGACGTCCTAAATATCCTATGTAGTATTACCAATTATTATTTATATATATATATATATATATATAATGTATATTACATCAACTAAAAATTACAAAGGAAATCCTCGACATTCAACGCCGACGTCGAAGAATTCCCCTGTATTAT